CTTTGGACCAAAAACAAGCAAGGGGTGGAATACCAGAAAGAGAAAGTGTACCCAATAAAAAAGCAGTTTTTGTAATTGGTACATGTTTTCTTAAACCGCCCATAAGAACCATATTCTGACTTTTATCTGGAGAATATCCAACAATAGCTTCCATCGCATGAATAATTGATCCAGATCCTAAGAACAACAATGCCTTCGAATAAGCATGAGTAATCAAATGAAATAAAGCAGCTCGATAAGACCCCATACCTAGAGCTAACATCATATAACCCAATTGAGACATTGTAGAATAAGCTAAGCTTTTCTTAATATCTTTTTGAGCAAGAGCTAAAGTGGCTCCTAAAAATAATGTTATTATACCTATCAAAGCTATTAGATTTAGAATGTAAGGTATAACTATGAAAAGAGGAAGAAGCCGAGCTACAAGAAAAATTCCTGCTGCTACCATAGTAGCGGCATGTATAAGAGCCGAAATGGGGGTAGGCCCTTCCATGGCATCAGGTAACCATACATGAAGGGGAAATTGGGCGGATTTAGCAACAGCGCCGGCAAATAATAGGGAGGCGCATAAAGTAACAAATAAAAAATTAACTTCATTATTATAAACCAAGTTATTGAATATTTCAAACAAATCCCGAAATTCGAAACTACCTGTTATCCAATAAAAACCCAAAATTCCTAATAATAAACCAAAATCCCCGACACGATTAGTTACAAATGCTTTTTGACAAGCATTCGCGGCACTGGGTCGTGTGAACCAAAAACCTATTAATAGATAAGAACACACTCCAACTAATTCCCAAAAAATATAAATTTGTATCAAATTAGAACTAGTAACTAATCCCAACATTGAAGTATTGGAAAAACTCATATAAGCAAAAAATCTCAAATATCCCTGATCATGAGACATATAATTGTCACTATAAATAAGAACCATAATTCCAACAGTAGTGATTAATATCGACATAATAGAAGTAAGTGGATCAACCAAGCAGCCAAATTCTAAAGAAAAATCATTATTGATGGTCCAAGACCATACATATTGATAGACAGAATTCTTATTTATTTGCTGAATAGAAAAAAGGGCTGAAAAAACCATAACTATACTTAATAATAAAACACTAGGAAAAGCCCACATACGGCGAAGATTTTTTGTTGCCGTTGGAAAAAGTAGAAGTCCTGTTCCAATTAAGATAGGAACTGGAAGTGGAATGAAAGGTATAATCCATGAATATTGATATGTATATTCCATAAAAAAAAAAAAAAAAAAAATTATCTTAATTAATTGTTTCTGAGTCACCGGTTCTTATTTCGTTTGGGGTCGGTTAATAAAAAAAAATGAAGATATATAAAATAAAACTTAAATAGAATTTTCTAGCCTTAATTATTCTGAATCTTTCCAAACTACTTCAAATATTTAAAATCAAGAGGTTATAATTGGTCAAATGATATAAATTCAAATGATATAAATAAGTCACTAGTGAAAAATAAATACTAATTTTATTAATACTGAATTTTTAATATTAAATTAAAATTTTTAAATAAAATTTTATGAAGATAAAAAATGAAAATTCGAATTTTCATTTTAATTATTACGTATTACAATAATTTTTTTATATCTATAAAACAAGGATAAATAATTATACCAAAAACAGTATTTGATATGAATCATAAAGCCCATAACTAAAACTATTTATTGTTATTGTAATTCGGTTATTTAGAATCATTAACCAATTTGTTTTGTAACTAATTGTTTGTCTTCCATTACAATAAAAGCTATTTGTAGGAAATGCTATGATATCCAACACTTTAATTTTACGGAAAAAAAAGGGGGCAAATAAAATGCCTTTAAATTATGTATTTTGTATCCTTTAACAGATTAACTACTAGTCTCATTTGATAATTAAAATTTTGTGGACTCTTTCTTCGAGCTTGAACAATTAAATTAATATTAAATTAATTAATATAATAGAAAAAATTATTAAAGTTTTTTATTTTTTAATTAAGCGGGAAAAGGGTTGGGTTATTAAACTTTTAGATTTTTTTATTACATGTATAAATGTAACACGACGAAAATAGAAAGAAAACGAAACGGACAATCTTTCTTTTTTTTTTTTTTTTTTTATCAACTTCAATCTATTTGGCATAGTGTACCTTATCTATTAATATTTTATGGGATTTTTACCCCCCTTTTTTTTTGGAGTCTAATTTCGAGAAAAAATAGATAGAGAATAGTAAAGAACAATTGATTTTGAACAATAGATGTCTTTCACATCCAACCGAAAAACCTATTATAACTTTTTAATGGCAGTTCCAAAAAAGCGCACCTCTATTTCAAAAAAACGTATTCGTAAAAATATTTGGAAAAGGAAGGGGTATAGGGCAGCATTGAAAGCTTTTTCGTTAGCGAAATCTCTTTCTACCGGGAGTTCTAAAAGTTTTTTTTGTGTAACAAATAAATAATCTGAATCGTTCTAATAACTAATAAAGTGATATAATTTTGTTTATAGTTTATTTATAAGATTTATAAGTTATAAAAATGATAAATAATATTTATCAATTAGAATTAATATTAACATCATAATAGTATAGTAAAAGAATAAATATGAATATATAAGATAAATTACAATATAAACAATATACATTAAAAATAAAATAAATAAAAAAGAATTAGTCTCATAATGTTTTAATTTAAACGAATATAAAATTGAATTTGTTTTACTTTAATTTGAAGCCAAATTTTTCTTTCGTTTCTGATATAGATAAGAATTCTGTTGTCTACTGAATTCTAATGGTACTTTTTTGTTTGAAAAAAGGGTAAACGCAAGCGCAAGGTTTCGCCTTTCATTTTAGTATGTTTTATCATTTTCCGGATGGGGATTATCACTTTCCCCATCGCCCTTACTCAATAATAAAAAGAATTTTTTTTTAGTTATATTTTTTTTGTGATTTTATATTATAAAGAAGAGGTCGTTGAAACTAATTGATTAAGTTTAAAATGTTTTTTATAATCTTTTAAACCATTATTTTGGGTTTTAGAAATTATTATCACTATATAAATTCCTTAAACCCAATTAAATTAATAAAAGTCCCGTTTACATTTTTAGGTAGTTCTATTTTACATTTTTAGGTAGTTATATGACGAATGCGCCAATTTTGAGTGATCTATTTTAGATCCTATGTTTCGATTGGAAGATCGATCAAGATATAATATATATATATTAATTAAAAAATTATTAAAAAATTTAGAAAATATTTTGAAGTACGGTACAATTTCTATACGAAATTTTTTTATATGATTGATACGACCATCCCAAATACCTAACTTAATGGGTTTGCTAAATCTTAACGCAAACTCTCTACACAACAAAAAATCCTAACGCAACCTAACTATGCAAATATTTACATAAATCTTTTGAGTGTATCGCTGAAATTGTGTTATATAAAAATTCTATTTTTTTATTAATCGATAAAATGCATTTTTTATTTTAGATTAATAAAATAAATGATAAAAGAAATTAATCATTAAAAAATGCAAACGAGGCAGAACATTTTTTTTACTTATATCCAGGGATTGAAGTAAAAATTATCTAGTTACAACTGTTACATTTTAGTTTTAGGAGAGCATAAAGTAATAGCCGACGAAAAAATACATTGTTAGTTCAGTTAAATAAAATTGACATCCTAAAATACTAAATAACTAAATAAAAAGATAATAATAAGAAAAATCAATATTATTAACGTTAACGAAAACGTTTTAATCCCTAATTTTTAAACAAGTTTTTATTCATCAATTTGAATGGTTTCCTAAAAAAAAATATTGGATTGAATTAACTCCTTCAAGCTCGACGATTGAATAAAAATAGGTTATTATGATTTCGAATAAGCCGCTATGGTGAAATCGGTAGACACGCTGCTCTTAGGAAGCAGTGCTAGAGCATCTCGGTTCGAGTCCGAGTGGCGGCATGGCATCTTCTAAAAGAGTAAGTCCTATAATGAATTCAATTCCCGATTTCAATTCCTATAATTGAGGGACGCCCTTATTAATTTAAAAATTTTTATGATATTTTCAACTTTAGAGCATATATTAACTCATATATCCTTTTCGATCGTTTCAATTGTAATTACAATTCATTTGATAATTTTATTAGTCGATGAAATCGTAGGACTAGATGATTCGTCAGAAAAGGGGATGATAGCTACTTTTTTCTGCATAACAGGATTATTAGTTACTCGTTGGATGTATTTGAGGCATTTACCATTAAGTGATTTATATGAATCATTAATTTTTCTTTCGTGGAGTTTTTCCTTTATTCATATTATTCCGTATTTTAAAAAACAGAAAAACCATTTTAGCGCAATAACCGCGCCAAGTGCTATTTTTACTCAAGGTTTTGCAACTTCGGGTCTTTTAACTGAAATGCATCAATCCGCGATATTAGTACCCGCTCTCCAATCCCATTGGTTAATGATGCACGTAAGTATGATGGTATTGAGCTATGCAGCTCTTTTGTGTGGATCATTATTATCACTAGCTCTTCTAGTCATTACATTTCGAAAATTCATAAGGATTTTTAGTAAAAGCAATAATTTAGAAAATGAGTCAGTTTACTTTAGTGAGATTCAATATGTGAACGAAAGAAACAATGTCTTACGAAACACTTCTTTTATTTCGTCTCAAAATTATTACAGGTATCAATTGATTCAACAATTGGATCGTTGGAGTTATCGTATTATTAGTCTAGGGTTTATCCTTTTAACCGTAGGTATTCTTTCGGGAGCAGTATGGGCTAATGAAGCATGGGGATCGTATTGGAATTGGGATCCAAAGGAGACTTGGGCATTTATTACTTGGACCATATTCGCTATTTATTTACATATTAGAACAAATAAAAATTTTGAAAGTGTAAATTCTGCAATTGTGGCCTCAATGGGCTTTCTTATAATTTGGATATGCTATTTTGGGGTTAATCTATTAGGAATAGGGTTGCATAGTTATGGTTCATTTACATTAACATCTAATTGAATAAAAGACTTGACGAATATAAACATAGGACGGCATACAGGTATATATACGAAAACTTCATGTAAACAATCAAGAACCATTTGAATCCTTTCCATTACTTGATTCAAATGGTTCGCACAAATTCAAAAGATATCTAGTTATAATAGAATTCCAATTTATTTATTTTACTTAAAAGAATATAAAAGACTCATTTTTTTATTGTACAATCAACCATTTTTAAAATCATGGGATTTCTGTTTCATTTTTTGGTTTACTCACAAAAACTATCGAAAAAAATAATTGGATAGAATAGCTTCGACCTTGTCAACTGATAATGATAAAACGAAATCGGGATAAACACCAATACCTATTACAGGTAAAAGGATAGAGATCGAAACAAATAATTCTCGCGGTCCCGAATCAAAAAAATAAGAGTTTGGGGCATTAAAAAGCTTGTATCCATAGAACATCTGGCGTAACATAGATAATGAATAAATAGGAGTTAATATCATTCCAATTGCCATTACAAAAGTAATTAATATTTTTGTCATTAAAAGATATTTTTGACTAGTAAGTATTCCAAAAAAAACTAACAATTCGGCAACAAAACCGCTCATGCCCGGTAATGCAAGAGAAGCCAGTGATAAGATACTGAAAGTCGTGAATATTTTTGGAATTGCGATAGCCATTCCGCCCATTTCGTCGAGATAAACAAGACGTATTCTATCATAACTCGTTCCGGCCAAGAAAAAAAGCGCAGCGCCAATAAATCCGTGAGAGATTATTTGTAAAATGGCTCCGTTGAGTCCTGTATCGCTTATAGAACCAATTCCTATAATTATGAAACCCATATGAGATACAGAAGAGTAGGCTATTCTTTTTTTTAAATTACGCTGACCGGGAGATGTTGAAGCTGCATAGATTATTTGAATTGTGCCTACTATAATCAACCAGGGAGAGAATATAGAATGGGCGTGGGGTAATAATTCCATATTGATCCGAACCAATCCATACGCTCCCATTTTTAATAAGATTCCGGCTAAAAGCATACAAGTACTGTAATGTGCCTCTCCATGGGTGTCTGGTAACCATGTATGTAAGGGTATGATCGGTGATTTGACAGCAAAAGCAATAAGAAATCCAATATAGAATATTATTTCCAGTGCTACAGGATACGATTGATTAGCTGATGTTTCAAAATTTAATGTTGGTTCATTGGAACCATATAAACCAATACCCAAAACTCCCATTAATAAAAAAACGGAACTTCCTGCAGTGTACAAAATAAATTTTGTAGCTGAATACAAACGTTTCTTTCCCCCCCACATGGATAGAAGTAGATAAACTGGAATTAATTCTAACTCCCACATGATGAAAAAAAGTAAAAGGTCTCGAGAAGAAAATGGTCCTATTTGACCGCTATACATTGCTAACATCAGAAAATGGAATAGTCGGGAATCTCGAGTAATCGGCCGAGCCGCTAAAGTAGCTAAAGTTGTGATAAATCCTGTCAGTAAAATGGGTCCTATAGAAATTCCATCTATTCCCAATCTCCAGTAAAAATCAAAAAAATCGATCCATTTATAATCCTCTGTCAGTTGCATTAATGGATCATCCAATTGGAAACGATAACCGAATGCATAGGTTGTTAGAAGGAGTTCTATTATGCATATACCTATAGTATACCAACGCGTTATCTTATTTCCTCTATGAGGTAGAAAGAAAATTAAGGAACCCGCGAATATTGGCAAAACTACAACTAGCGTTAACCAAGGAAAATTATTCATGGTAAAAACAAGATAAACTTGGACCAGAAAAACCCGTGCTCAAAATAAATAGTTTTTGAGCGCGGGTTTTTGTCGGTAAAGGTAAAAAAATCAAATGTATTCAAGTAGGGTTTTCTGGAACGTATTAATAAGCCAGACCCATACTTCGAGTTGTTTCATGCCATAAATAAACTCGAACACTCAAGAAATCTGTCGGACAGGCGGATTCACATCTCTTACAACCGACACAGTCCTCTGTTCTTGGAGCAGAAGCAATTTGCTTAGCTTTACACCCGTCCCAAGGTATCATTTCTAATACATCCGTTGGGCAGGCGCGCACGCATTGAGTACACCCTATACACGTATCATAAATCTTTACTGAATGTGACATTTGGATCTATAAATTTTTGAATGTCAGAAAGTTTCGATCTAGTAAACTTGTAAATGAATCATATATTTAGACACCAGATGAATCAATAATTTATCATAATTTTTCTAATCAATCTACTTCTGGATTGACTCATGCGATAGAGCCAAGATACTTTAATTTCTTACATTTTTGAAAACATGTATTATTACGTAATGTATGGTCATGGTAATTCTAATTTATGAATATTAGAATTTATATGATTAATACTACTTATTCAACAAATTCGATTGATTGATACGAGTTGATTTTCTGTTACGATAAATTGATGAAACAATAGCCGGGCCAATAGCTGCTTCAGCGGCTGCAATAGCTATAACAAAAATTGAGAAAATATTTCCTTTTAATTGGCGACTATCAAAAAAATCAGAAAATGTTACGAAATTCATATTAACCGCATTCAGTATAAGTTCAAGACACATAAGGGCTCTAACCATATTCCGGCTCGTGATCAATCCATAGATACCGATAGAAAATAAGTAGGCACTCAAAACAAGTACATGTTCGAGCATCATTGACCAACTCCTTATCAATTTCGATTCATTTCAATATGAACTGAACAACAATTCAACAGATTCAATTGACTAGAATAAAAAAAAGTACGGAACAAAGGCAGATTTTCTAGTGTTAATAGAATAGATTGAATAATTTCTATTTTAGACATAAACAATCTTTAATTAAAGGGAAATAAATGTAATGTAATAAAACCGAACAGAGTTTAATGTGCATTGCTAATTCTATAAATTTTTTACTGTCGCGCCACGGCAATTGCACCTATCAAAGCGGCTAAAAGAATTATCGAAACGAATTCAAATGGAAGAAAGAAATCTGTTGATAAATGAATTCCAATTTGTTGACTATTACTTATCAAATCTTGCTCTATAATCTGGTTTGATCTTGTAGTCCAAATAATTCCGTACCATGACGTATCCGTAATAATAATCATGAGTAAAACAAAAATACTTGTACAAACTGGCAAAGTAACCACATCCCCAATGGTCCAAAGATTCAAATCTTTGTAATATTCTGAACCATTCATGAACATCACAGCAAATACGATTAAAACATTTATAGCTCCCACGTAAATAAGGAGTTGTGCAGCAGCTACAAAATAAGAGTTTAATAGAATATAGAATAAGGATATACAAACAAGAACCAGTCCCAATGAAAAGGCAGAATAAATGGGGTTGGTAAATAATACCACCCCCATACCTCCTAGTATAAGAACCGATCCCAGAAAGACTAAAAGAAAATCATGTATTGGTCCGGGCAAATCCATTATATGTAAAATAAGAGATAAATAAATAGAAATGTTTTTCATGACCTTATTGAGACCCGACCAGAAATTTTTTTTTTTATGATTTTTGAGCAATTCCTAATTTAATCCTAAGTAAATAAATACTAAGGGATATGAATAAATCTGAGTACTATTATTGGACTAATTTCATTCTTTATCTGAAAGAGTCGTTCTAATTCTAAACGATATATTTTAAAACAATTATGGATATATTAATTAATGGATTTTCAATCCAAATTAAGACGCGTTTCTTACCAACCAATCAATAGTTGGTATTTGTAGTTATTGACCAAACAACACGAAAGAAACCTAAATTCCTTCTATATTAGTTATTAGTAAAGTAATTCTAAATTATTCGTTAATAAGAGATTTACTTATTTATTTGAGGCGAATTCAAAATTGTTCGAATTGTATAATCGTCAATTACTGACATTGGTAAACGACCCAAAGCAATTTGATTATAATTCAATTCGTGACGATCATAAGTAGAAAGTTCATATTCTTCAGTCATTGATAAACAATTCGTTGGACAATACTCAACGCAATTACCACAAAATATACAGACTCCGAAATCAATACTGTAATTAAGCAGCCGTTTCTTGCGAATATCGGTTTCCAATTTCCAATCAACAACGGGTAGATCTATAGGACATACACGAACGCATACTTCACAAGCAATACATTTATCAAATTCAAAATGGATTCGACCGCGGAAACGCTCCGCGGTGATTGATTTTTCATAAGGATATTGAATAGTTACGGGTAAACGATTTGCGTGGGATAAAGTAATCATGAAACTTTGACCAATGTACCTTGCAGCTCGTACTGTTTGTTGACCATAATTCATGAACCCAGTTACCATAGAGAACATATCGTTAATATATATATGAATAGTTTTATGTTTGTTTATTTCTCTTGTTTGAGACACGTTGTGAATATAGAATGTTACTTTACAGTGAAAAGAGTTGGAAAGAAGTTGTTAATAATAGATTACCGAGAGAAATAGGTAAAAGAAATTTCCATCCAAGATTCAATAGTTGGTCCATTCTTAGCCTCGGTAAAGTCCATCTTGTTGTGATAGGAATGAACAAGAACAAATAAGTTTTAGCTAATGTAATAAAGATACCAATTATCGCTCCAAAAACTCCACATGTTTTATTTATTTCAAAAAGCTCAGAAACATATATGTCCGGAATAGATATATTCCAACCTCCCAAGTAAAGAACTGTTACAAATAATGAAGAAACCAATAGGTTGAGATAGGAAGCAACATAAAATAACCCAAATTTTATACCCGAGTATTCGGTTTGATAACCTGCTACTAACTCTTCTTCTGCTTCTGGTAAATCAAAAGGTAATCTCTCACATTCTGCTAGGGAAGAAATAATAAAAATGATAAACCCTATAGGCTGACGCCACAAATTCCATCCCCAAAAACCATATTTTGATTGCGCCTCAACAATATCAATTGTACTTGAACTGTTAGATAATTATAGTCGGTGATACCATCACTGTTACCATCGCTATTACAGAACCGTACATGAGATTTTCACCTCATACGGCTCCTTGAAGGCCAGAAATAAATATAGGGACCGCGTCAGTATTCTTTTTTGAATCTTGATATGTTTGTAGGATGGATAACTATCGGCCGGTCCCAAATTAGACCAATTGAATTCTGTCTGTTATAATTATTTTAATTCAAAATTAAATAAAAAAAGTACTTCTGAATTGATCTCATCCTTTCTTTAATTTAATAATTTCAATAATAATTTCAATTCTTCTTTGTTCAGTAATAACTTAACTGTTCAATAAAATACTTCTTGTAAAAATATCAATAACCCGTTGGTTTCACGTACGAAAAAAAAAAAATTCTATATTAATTAATGAATTATGACACAAATTATATATCTATTAATATGTATATGGGAAAGAATAAAAGTAACAAAGAATAAATAAAGTATATCTTTTTTTTTTTTTTTTTGTTCCTATTCTTCTTTCTATTTCTGAGAAAAAGAGGGCTTTCAAAATAAAGTAAAGGATTATTTCGTTTCGAATAGTTATTTATTAAATCGGTGGATAGGAGTATACTCTGGATTGGAATCGTGTCATGGGGAGTACTGCCTGATCATTTCTACCAACTTCAAGCCCCAATTAGTATTCTTTGTTTGTATATTATGTAAAAATGTCCTTTTGGAGAATTTACATAATCTCCATTACTAATCCTTTCCATATGTTCGTGTTTCTAACCATCCACTCGTTTTTGCTCAATCCCCCGTTATGCTAATACATAAAAATGATAGTGAAAGCTCAATACGGTTGATCTTTTGAACCCGCTTCAAGTCAGGATGACTAATCAACCAATCTTGGGGGAAACGGTCTCTTCTGTTTATTTCCGCTTAACTCTCTAACTCTTATACATAGAAAATGAGAATCAATCTTTTTACTGCGAATTTATATATAAGCTGTTTTCTTTCACTCATATAACTATTTGATTTAGTTCATCAACCCGAATAATGAATAAAAAAAAAATTAAGATATCTACTCAATCCATTCCAACCCTTTCCTTGAAAGGAAGGAATAGAGAAAAGTTTATGTCTATGTATCAACGAATCGCACGTAGAGATATTGATAACACACATAAAGTTAATGGTATTTCATAACTAATCGATTGAGCAGCAGCTCGTAGACCGCCTAAAAAGGAATATTTATTATTTGACCCGTATCCCGACATAAGAAGTCCAATTGGAGCAATACTGGAAATGGCAATCCATAAAAAAACACCGATATTGAGATCCGCTAAAACAAGGTGATATCCAAAAGGAACTACTGAATAGCTTACTAAAATTGATATGACTGCTATGGATGGCCCGATACTGAATAAACGAGTATCCCCCCTAGATGGAAAAAGATTTTCTTTGAAAAGTAGTTTTGTCCCATCTGCTAGAGCTTGAAGAACTCCCAAAGGGCCGGCGTATTCAGGTCCAATACGTTGTTGTATCCCTGCCGATATTTCTCTTTCTAACCATACAATTACCAGTACGCCTATTGTGATTCCCACTACAAGAGTCAAAATAGGAACAAGAACCCATAGAATTCCATAAACCTCTTTAAAAAATTCTAATCTAGAAAAAGAATCGATATCTTGTACTTCCGGTGTATCAATTATCATTTCAACGATCAACTTCTCCCATAATGATATCTATACTACCTAGTATCGTCATAATATCAGCCAATTTCATTCTTTTAACTAACCGCGGAAGAATTTGCAAATTGATAAAACCCGGCGGGCGGATTTTCCATCTCCAAGGAAAACCACCCTGATCCCCTATGAGAAAAATTCCCAATTCTCCCTTTGGGGCTTCTACTCTCACATAAAGTTCTTGTTTCGGCAATTCAAATGTAGGAGACGGCTTTTTACTAATAAATCGATATTCAAAATCATTCCATTCCGGATTCCTTTCTCTATCAAAGTATCGTATTTCTAAATTCTCATAGGGTCCCCCTGGAATTCCTTCCAGGGCCTGTTGAATAATTTTTACGGATTCTATCATTTCACCAATTCGGACTAGATAACGAGCCAATGAATCTCCTTCTTTTTGCCACTGTACTTCCCAATCAAATTCGTCGTAACATTCATAATGATCAACTTTACGAAGATCCCATTGTATTCCGGAAGCTCGCAGCATTGGTCCCGATAAACCCCAATTTATTACTTCCTCTCTACCAATAATGCCTACTCCCTCGACTCGTTCTAAAAAAATAGGATTTCGTGTAATAAGTTTTTGATATTCAGCAACTCTTGTTAAAAAATAATCGCAGAAATCCAAACATTTATCTATCCAGCCATGAGGTAGATCGGCCGCTACTCCTCCGATACGAAAATAATTATGCATCATTCTCATACCGGTGGCAGCTTCGAATAGATCATATACTAATTCTCTTTCTCTGAAAATATAGAAAAAGGGAGTTTGTGCACCAATATCCGCCATAAAAGGACCGAGCCATAACAGATGAGAAGCTATACGACTCAACTCCAACATAATTATTCTGATATAGCTGGCTCTTTTAGGTACTTGAATATTTCCCAACTGTTCCGGTCCGTTTACAGTTATTGCTTCTGTGAACATAGTAGCTAAATAATCCCACCGTGTTACATAAGGCAAATATTGTATAATTGTTCGATTTTCCGCAATTTTTTCCATTCCTCGGTGTAAATAACCCAATATTGGTTCACAGTCAATAACATCTTCACCATCTAGAGTAATGATGAGTCGAAGAACACCATGCATTGATGGGTGGTGGGGGCCCATATTGACTATCATGAGGTCTTTTCTTGTAGCCGGTATATTCATAGGTTTTTCCTCGATTCATTCTTTCATGAATTGCTGAAAACGAAAAAAAGTTCATTAAAATTCAAGATCTAATAAATCAAATAATTCAAAATGCCTTTATAAAAATAAAATTAACGAGTTTTTGACTCCCGAATATCCAACCGATTAATTAATTCTTTATAACATATTCTATTTTTCTTTGACAAATAAGACAGTAATCGTTGGCGTTTTCCCAGAATTTTACGTAAACCTCTCTGAGATAAATAGTCTTTTTTGTGTAATTGTAAATGTGAAGTAAGTCTTCGTATCCTATTGGTGAAACTAACTATTTGAAATTCAACAGATCCTCTGTTTTCGTCTTTTTCTTCTTGTGAAATAACTGAGATGAATGAATTTTTTACCATAAACTGAAATCTTCTCTCCCCCCCCTCTTTTTATTTTAAGATATTTTTTATTGATAGATATCTTTATTGATCAGTAATAATAATGCCCCTAATTTCTATTTGGTATATACAAAAATTTGTATTTCGTTATTAATTTCTAATTTTTTTAATTTAATAAAACTTACTCAATCCTATTTTCATTTTAAAATTGGATTTGAAAGGGGATACAAAAGTATGGTTGGTTTCTTCACTCACAAAAGATAAAAGTTTCGACCTAAAATAAGAAAATTTTGTTCATTCTAGATCTAATTGATATGTCATTGAATTAGTATCATGTATCAGAATGGAATGTAAGACAATGTATGCGTGCATCTCTTTGTCGTCATAGACCAGATATGGTATGGGAAATATAGGAAAAATGTACTATTAATGAATTTTCAATCGCGGATACATATGTATCCTTACCATACTGAAACAACTGCCATTATTCGTATTAAACCAATAACGATTCATACAAGCTAAATCTTCTAATCGATAATTGGGCCAAAGAAATAGCTTTAATTTTATAAGTTTTTTTTTATATTTTTTGCTTTTATCCACAACTTGACTGTTTACCTCATTCCCATTACAAAAAGATGCCTTTCTATGTCTATTCTTAGAATTTAAACAAATTAGAATTCGCAATTCTCTACGACGTCTAGACGATAAAATATTTTCAGGAACAAACAAATCATAATTTTTTTTATATCTATTTCCCGTCATCTTTTGATGTTTTGTAATGACTTCATCAGAATTCTTATCAACATGTTTTTTTTCTCGGTATCTTTGATTTATTTGATGTTTACTTTTATGAACTAATGAAATACCGAGGGTTTGATACATAATAAATTTTCCATCATTTTTTATAGCTAGACGAATTGGTTCAATAATCAAAAATCCCCTTTTAATAAATTCTGTAAGAGTTACATCTTTCTGAATCGTCAAAATATCCAGACTCATTTCGCCCCTTTGAATAGAGGATATAGTAATTTCTCTTGGATTTATCAGTCTAAGCAAGAGACAATATACGTTGATGTTATTGATTATTTTTTTATTTAAAGAATCATCCCATCTCAATTGAAAATACAAATACCTTTTTAGGAAGAAATCAAACTCCGCTTTTGTATTGATCTTGTATTGCTTTTTATTTCTATGTTTTTTCATGTCCGATCCCGTATAATCTTCTTCAACATCTTTTTCTTGGTTTGAAAGAGCTGATTTAAGATCTGCTTGGCCCGTGGATTCTTTTTCTCCTTGATTTCGGTTTTCTAATTCAAGAGATTTTTTTTCATTCGACGATATTGATATAAAAGGATCTCTTTTTTTATTTCCAGTGATGCTTTTGTTTTCACTAGCATTTTTTTTTATATTAGAATTAAAAAGTAGTAATTTAATTGGTATAACCCACGGTTTCATTTTATACGTATTATAAAGTCTCACAAATTCTGGCAAGAACCAAAGTTCCAGATTTGATATGGGACGACTTAGTATTTCTTCATTCATTCCCATCCAATCCAAAAGGGGTTTTTGTTTGGATAGGTTGATTTTTTGATCTTGCTGAAGTGTGAGATAAAAAAGACTCTTATTATTGATTTTATCAATTATTTGATACTTATTAACCCTAGTCTTAGTATATTTATTACTGTTAGTGTCAGTATCAATATTGATCCAGGCCTCAATATCGACCTTCGTTTTAAGACAAAAATCGAGAATTCTCCAATCAAAAAATTTTCTATCCGTATTTTTATCCATATCTCGAATATCATCTTCTACCATTTCTACCATATTAAATGATTTTTGTTTATGTGTGTTGTAATTATAAAAAATATCTTGGTTCGTTTTTACTTGTAATGGTGATCCATAAATTGAAGAGTACTTCTTAGTTTCAGAATTTATAGATTTATATGCTAAAAGATCATATCTATATTGTTTTTTAAAATTATCCTTTTGATTCAATAATAAATCCGTTTCCATTTTTGTTTTTTTTTCGTAGTGAATTAATTCATCTTTTTCATATAAATCACACAAATCTTTATATAAATCTTTATTTTGAGCTATACAGTTCAATATATTTCGCCATTTTTGTGGTACTACTCTAGACCATTTAATTTGAGATACATCACATTGATATTGATAATGACTCCTTAACCAATTTGTCCATTGATTCATTCCAGAATTGCGAAGATTCTTAGGTCTTAATTCGGAATGAAATAGTTCTTGTCTTACAACAAAAAAATCCTTTATTTCATTCTTAAGAAAAAGGGGGGTTCCATTATATTGAAATACGGATTTCAATTTCTCTAACTTAATAAGTTTGGTTTGTGATAATTTGTAAAATACATATGCTTGTGAAAAGTAAGATAAGTCAAAAAAAGTCTTTGAATTAAGACTAATATTAGTATTAGAAAGTGACTCTTTTATAATCGAAATAAATTTAATTAAACTTTGATTTGTTTTATTAATTCTTTCTTGATTTGCTTCATTACTGTTAATTTTTTTATTAATAATTTTTTTTGTTGATTCAAGAAAAAGTTGTGTATTGATACTAGGAATATTAATCATAGATAGAAAGATATCTATGTATATCTTTTCAATGAAAAATATTATAAAATAATGGGATTTACGGATTAATCGAGCAGTTCTTCTTTTTAATATCTGCCAAATATTTTTTTGTGATTCCAATCTTTTATCATCATAACTTATTTTGTTAGAACTCAAATTTCTATTTGAAGTTATAAATCCCTTTTTCTTGTCTTTTGTAATTTTTTCTATTTGATTTATGATGGTGTTTATTCTATCAGTCAGATCTTGCATTTTTTTTTCTGTTAATGAATAATTTGTCCAATCCTGAGATCTAATTTGAATGGACGATTCCTGAATCATCCGATTACTGATTATTGAATCTTTTTTAATTTCACTCAATTCATATACTTCTATTTCTCTCAATCCAAATAATATAATTGGGTTTATTTTTGAGAGTTCTTTTATTATTTCTTTTATAAACAGAATGTTTTTAATGATCCATTTTTTTGGTTTTTTTGAGACATTTAGAAACAATTTTGTTTGTTCTTTTAAAATTCCTAGAATTATAAAACATTTCTTTTGCAATTTTTTAATTTTTTTTTTGAGTTCTTTTAAAATAGGTTCAAAAAATGAAAGTTTTTTTCTGGGAGAACCAAAAGGTAGTTCAGCTTCCATTCCAAAAATTGTTAAAAAACAAAAATCATTTTTTTGACCTTGCTTTTTCATTGGATCGTTATAAGGGGCTCGTAACTTAGATCTGTGCCAAGGTTTAAGACGAAAAGGAAATAGGATCTTGATCTGAATGCCGTCTGTTAACCAGTTTTTTGGAAATTCTTTTTCTGATAATTGAACGCCGTTATAGGTACATTTAACATGCATTTCTCTATTCCAATCCTTTAAGTCCTCATACCATTCCGGAAATTGAAATAATAGTATACGGACGATATTTTTAGCTATTATCAATGAAGGTAATATAATATATTTTCTAAGAATTGATTGGGTTACTAATAAAAAACCTCTCATTACTTGAGCAAGTAAAATACTATCCCAGGCTTCCGCTATTTGTATACGCACTTTCTCCTTTCTTTTGTCTTCTTCTTTTTTGTCCTCCTCTTTTTTTTTCGCGCTTTCTTTTGTCTTTTTCTCTGTATAATTCGAAATTGTGAATTCTGTGTTTTTCCACATCCAATTTCTAAAATTTTTTTTCATCCGTTCAGAAATATCAAAAAAAAAAAAAAAAGATTTGTCTATTCGGTCCAAAAAAAGAGGGGAATGCGCATTTGCTTCAAAGAGTTTCCAAGTAACTGTTTTACGTCTTTGAGCGCGCATGGAGCCTTTGATTATGTCTCGACGAAAATCCGATTGTTGGGAATAACGTATCAAAGCAACTTCGCCTGTTTGATCAGTATTATTAGTTTCTTTGGTATTAGTATAAGCATCAGTATTTTGTTGGTTATCAGTAAAAATCACTACACGTTTGGATTTTCTTGAACGAATCTGATGATCCTCTACCACAGTTTCTTCGGTTTCCCCCTCCTGTTGTTCAAAATCGTTGATTAATTTGTATGACCATCGAGGAACTTTTTTATTAATTTCTTTTATTCCAATAGATTTTTTTTTAATCATTTTATCGTTGGGAACAGTTCTAATTGCATCAAATAATAATTTTAAAATTTTGATTCGATCCTCTGAATCAATTCTTACTTGTTCGTGTTCTGTAACTAAAAAA